ATATGTCTAATTTGGGCTTGTTTGTTCGTTGTTTGATTTTTTGGGTTTGTGTTTTTGTTGTTTTTAGGGGGGTTTCCTTAGTATATTTTGGTTTGGTATTATGTGTATGTGTACAAAATTTATGGGATTTGTTTATTAATGTGATTCCAGTATTGATGACATGAAAAAAATGTGTGAATAAAATTCATGATGATAAACGTGGTTAAATTTGGTCGAAACCTTCTAGTGTTGTTAAGAAAGTTAGAGGAAGTGTAAAAATGGAAAATAATGTCCAACGAGCATTCACTAAATAGCAGCATAAATAAGAGTCTGTGGACACACCATAACCAGATGTAAAACAAAGTGCATCAGTGTTAAGATGATTCCCCATATACATGAAACCGTCTCATTAATGGATCCCTGAGGCGACGAACCGGACGAATACCATGTATGCCCACGTATATAAATTCTAAGCACCCGCCGCACCGGAGGGCAGATTGAAGACCCCAGAAAAAAAAAGGGAACCAAAAGTGCCGAAAAGGGAAAATGCCGCGATTAAGAGAGACAATGGTGATATATAGCCAACCAGATGTATCGGTGAAAAGCAAGGTTAAGGGATTAGTCAAGTTATGGCCCTGACATAGGAACCAGAGGCGCAAAAGTGCAAGTTGTGCTAGGGGTGTAGGGGGAAAGAATGGTCCTGAAGCTAGTAACGTAGGATCTTACTAACGCCGGGTTGCTGATTTCACGTGAGGTGAACGACTAATAAATAACCTGGTCCGAGAGACCGGCACGTCGAGAGAGTGTTGCAGTACTATGACCTGAACCATTCATAATCTGTTCTAAAGCACTGTCGTATGTTTCAAGGAGGCATGTACAGTTTGTTAGGGGGTATGGGTTTAGTCTCGGGTGTCGGGGAAAGTCTTGAGTACATTGGATACCTTGTCCGTTGGTTGTACAGTGGGGGAGGGGGTATGTCCGCATGTATATTGATAGTTGTAAAGCATACATTAGTATGTGTCTCTTGCATTAACGTCATGTGTTTCTTACATTAAGTGTGATGTATTTCCTACATTAATGTGATGTATTATGTGGCATATAATTGAATGTAATCCCGTACATGGGGGGGTAGGGGGGGGTCATTTTTGTAGGGGTTTCTGTAGTTGAAGTTACAACAACGGCTTTTCGGGCCGCGAGTTTTGGAGAAAAGCCAAACAGAAATTTCTGATGACTTATTTTATGTTTTTTATGGGGTTGTGCTTTGTATTGGGGGGGTTGGCGGTTGCGTCTAATCCTTCACCGTATTATGGGGTAGTTGGGTTGGTATTGGCATCTGTTGTAGGGTGTGGGTGATTGTTGAGTTTGGGGGTTTCTTTTGTGTCTTTAGTGCTATTTATGGTATATTTGGGGGGAATGTTGGTAGTTTTTGTGTATTCTGTGTCTCTGGCAGCGGATCCATATCCTGAGGCTTGGGGGGATTGGCGTGTTGTAGGGTACGCTGTGGGGCTTGTTTTGGTGCTTGTTATGGGCGTGGTTGTGGGGGGGCTTGTTGAATGTTGAAATTTGGGGGTGGTTACTGTGGATAGTGGGGGCATGCTTTCGGTTCGATTGGATTTTAGTGGTGTGGCTATGTTTTATTCGCGGGGGGCAGGGTTGTTTTTGGTGGCGGGGTGGGGTTTACTGTTGACTTTGTTTGTGGTGTTGGAGCTTGTACGGGGGTTGTCTCGTGGGGCAATTCGGGCAGTTTAGGGGAGTCAGAGAATAGTTTAATGTAAAATACCAGCTTTGGGAGTTGGAGATAAAGGTTTAAGTCCTTTTTTTCTGATTATTTGGGTAGTGAGTAACTCTAAGAAGGGGAATAGTCTTCGTTCTTTGGTTTACAAGACCAATGTTTTTTGTAAACTATTAGAGTATTTTTAGTAGTTTAGTATTTTGTTTTCTAGGGCCCCGATAATGGGGAAAAGGATTAGGAGAATTGTGAAGTAGGTGAGGGAAGCTAGTTGGCCGATGATGATGAAGGGACGTTCTACGGGTTGGCTGCCAACTCATGTTAAGATGAGAACGTTGGCGGTTAGGGTTCAGAATAGGAGTTGGGAGAAGGGGCGGAAGGTTATTGTACGTTGTTTGGATTTATGGAGGAGTGGGGCTAGAAAGAGGATTAGTACGGAGGCAGCTAGGGCTAATACGCCTCCTAGTTTGTTCGGGATTGAACGTAGGACGGCGTACGCAAATAAAAAGTATCATTCTGGCTTAATATGAGGAGGTGTGACTAGGGGATTTGCTGGGGTGAAGTTCTCTGGGTCTCCTAGCAAGTTTGGTGAGAATAGAGCTAGGGTTATGAGTGGGAGTAGTATGAGTATGAATCCTAGGATATCTTTTAAGGAAAAATAGGGGTGGAATGGGATTTTATCGCAGTTTGATACGATGCCTAGGGGGTTGTTTGAGCCAGATTCGTGAAGGAAGGTGAGGTGAATTAGGGTGAGGCCTATAATTATGAATGGGAGGAGGAAATGTAAAGTGAAGAATCGGGTTAATGTGGGATTATCTACTGAGAAGCCCCCTCAAGCCCATTCTACAAGGGTTTGGCCGATGTATGGGACGGCTGAGAAGAGATTGGTGATGACTGTAGCCCCTCAAAAGGATATTTGCCCTCATGGTAGGACGTAGCCTACGAAGGCAGTAGCTATGAGGGTAAGTAGGAGGATAACTCCTGTGTTTCAGGTTTCTTTGTACAGGTATGAGCCGTAGTATAGGCCTCGTCCAATGTGGAGGTAGATGCAAATGAAGAAGAATGAGGCTCCGTTTGCATGTAGGTTGCGGATTAGTCAGCCATGTTGTACGTTTCGGCATGTATGAGCAACGGATGAGAAGGCTAGGGTTGTGTCTGCAGTGTAGTGTGCAGCTAGTAGCAGGCCGGTCAGGATTTGTGTTGCTAGGCAGATGCCTAGGAGAGATCCGAAGTTTCATCAGGCGGAGATGTTTGATGGGGTAGGTAGATCGATTAGGGAGTTGTTGATTATTTTTAGAAGGGGGTGGGATTTTCGAAGGTTGGGGGCCATTAATTTGGTTTATGTTGATAGTATAATAATGAGGATGGAGAGGGCAAAGGTTCCTAGATAGGTTTTGATTAGTCCGGTGTGGAGGGTGGTTGAAGTTTTGGCTGCTATGAGTTGTAAGTCGGCAAGTCCTTCTGGGCCTATTTTTTTGTATCAGGATAAGTCGATTAGGTGGGAAGCGATTTTTTGGCCATTGTTTAGTAGTTTTGTGGAGTTGAGGCGGTGTGTTAAGTGGTTGAAGTATCCTAGTGTAGAGGAGAAGTTTAGGTAAGTGTTTTGTTTTGGTTGGGTTAGGGTGTGTGTTGTGTTTGCAAGTTCTAGGGCTAGGATGATGCCTAATATTGTGATAATGATGGCTGCGGTTTTTGTGAGGGTGGGTATGGTTATTGGAGGGGTTTTTGTAGGGGTAATGTAGGATGTGATGAGTAATCCGGCTGTGATGCTTCCTAGGGCCAGGCGGGTGATTGGGTTGGTGATTGTTGGGTTGTTTTCGTTTATTGAGGGGGCTGTGATTATGCGGGTATACCCTGTTTGGACTAGTAGGGTTATGCGTAAGCTGTAGGTTGCGGTGAATGTTGTGGCGAGTAGTGTTAGGAGTAGTGCTCAGGTGTTTAGGTAGGAGGTGTTTAGGCTTTCGATGATGAGATTTTTTGAGTAGAATCCTGCTAGAAATGGGGTTCCTATTAGGGTTAGGTTTCCGATGTTTAGCCAGGATGTGGTTGTGGGAACCATTTTTTGTAGCCCCCCTATTTTTCGAATATCCTGTTCCCCATTGAGATTGTGGATGATTGACCCTGAACATAGGAATAGTATAGCTTTGAAGAAGGCGTGGGTTGAAATGTGGAGGAAGGCTAGTTGGGGGAGGTTTAGCCCAATAGTGACTATTATTAGTCCTAGTTGGCTTGAGGTGGAAAAGGCAATAATTTTTTTAATGTCGTTTTGTGTAAGAGCGCATGTGGCAGCAAATAAGGTGGATAGGGCTCCTAGAGAGAGGCATAGGGAGAGGGCTGTTTGGTTGTTGGCAAGTAAAGGGTGTGTGCGGATTAGGAGGAAGATGCCAGCTACTACTATGGTGCTGGAGTGAAGTAAGGCGGAGACTGGGGTGGGGCCTTCTATGGCAGCTGGCAGTCATGGATGGAGTCCAAATTGGGCTGATTTTCCTGTGGCCGCTAGAATAAGGCCGAGTAGGGGGAGTGTTGGGGTTTGGGCGGTGGAGAATGTTTGTTGGATTTCTCAGGTGTTTATGGAGGATGCGAGTCATGCTATGCTTAAGATGAGTCCGATGTCTCCGATTCGGTTATAGAGGACGGCTTGAAGTGCAGCTGTATTGGCTTCTGCTCGACCTTGTCATCAGCCGATTAACAGGAATGATATGATGCCAACTCCTTCTCAGCCGATGAATAATAGAAATATGTTGTTGGCAATGGTTAGAGTTAGTATAGCAATTAGGAATATTAGGAGGTAGGAGAAGAATTTGGTGATGTATGGTTCTGAGGCTATGTATCATGTTGCAAATTGGAGGATGGATCATGTTACGAATAAGGCAATGGGGAGGAATATTGTGGAGTATTGGTCTATTTTTAGGCTGAGTGGGATTTTAAGTTTAATGATGAATTTTCATTCTCAGTGTGAGATGATACTTTCTATGCCTGAGTGTATGAATAGTATTGTTGGTACGAGGCTGGCTAGGAAGGCGGTTTTGACAGTGTGTGTGATGGTGGTTGGAGAGTTTTGGAGTTTGTTTGATAGTAGTGGGAGTAGTATTGGTATAATGATAATTGTTATTGTAATGAGCATGGAAACATTGAAGAGTAATGTTGGCTCCATTACTTTTACTTGGATTTGCACCAAGATGGGTGGTTCCTAAGACCAGTGGATTACTGTTATCCTTTAAAAGTAAGGGGACTGAGGTTTTAGTCTCAGGTGCGAGAGTTAGCAGCTCTTGTTGGTTTGAACCTCCCCTCGGCAGGTAAGAAGAGTTTAACTTCTATTTTTAGAATCACGGTCTAATGTTTGGGTTGAAACTATACTTGCGTGATGGAGGATAGGATTCTGGAGATGAGTTCTGGTTTTAGGATGAGGAGTAATATAGGGATGATGTGGAGGGTTATTAGGAGATGTTCTCGTGTGTTTGAGTTTTGGATGGATGTGATGTGAGTTGGGAGTGTGCCTCGTTGGGTTATTAGTAATATAAATAGGGTATATGAGGCGGTTAGTAGGGTTGCGATTCCGGTTAGGATGATTGTAAAGGAAGATCAGTTGAATAGGGCGATTATGATGGTTAGTTCTGCTATTAGGTTGGTAGTTGGTGGGAGGGCTATGTTGGTTAGATTTGCTAGTAACCATCAAGTAGCTATGAGAGGTAAGAGAGGTTGGAGGCCTCGTGTTAGGAGGAGGATTCGGCTGTGTGTGCGCTCGTAGTTAGTGTTGGCTAGACAAAATAATATTGAAGAAGTTAGGCCGTGGGAGATCATTAGGATTATTGCTCCTGAGAATGATCAATGGGTTTGGATCGTGCTTGCGGCGATAACTAGGCCTATGTGGCTTACGGAGGAGTAGGCAATGAGTGCTTTTAGGTCAGTTTGGCGCAAGCAAATGGAGCTGGTTATTAGTGCCCCTCATAGTGCTAAGGTAAGGAATGGGTAGTGTAGGTGGCTTGGGAGGGGGCCTGTCAGGAGAGTGATACGTATGATGCCATATCCTCCTAGTTTTAGGAGGAGGGCGGCAAGTAGCATGGAACCTGCGATTGGGGCTTCTACGTGGGCTTTTGGGAGCCATAGGTGGAGACCATATAGGGGTGCTTTTACTATGAATGCGGTTAGTAGGGCTAGGCCTGATAGGAGGTTTGATCATGAGTTGGTGAGTGTGGGGTGGGTTAGCTCTAGTATTGTTAGTTGTAGTGTGCCGATTTGTGTGTGTAGGTGGAGGATTGTGACTAGTAGTGGTAGGGAGCTGATGAGAGTGTAGAATAGTAAGTAGATGCCAGCGCTTAGGCGTTCCGGTTGGTTTCCTCATCGTGTGATTAGGATCAGGGTTGGAACTAGGGTTGCTTCGAATGAGATGTAGAATAGTATTAACTCTGTGGTTGAGAATGCGAGGATAATGAATGGTTGGATTATGATTAGAGTTGTAATGAATGTTCGTTTTCGTGTTAGTGGTTCGTGTTGGAGGTGATTTTGGCTTGCTATGATTATAAGTGGTAGTAGTCAGCAAGACAGGACTAGTAGGGGGGATGAGATTTGGTCGATGCCAGTTCATTGGGTTAGGTTTTTGTATGGGTGATAGGTTGGAGTAGTCCACTGTAGGCTGAGGGTGGCGATTAGGAGACTGTATATGGTGGTGTTTGTTCATAGAAATTTTTGGGGGGATAGGAGGGCTGTAGGTAAGAGTATGATTGTAGGTAGGATGATTTTTAACATTGTAGCAGGTTTAAGTTGTGTAGGTGGTCTGAGCTGTGAGTTCGTGTGGAGGCTACCAATATTGCTAGGCCTATGCCTGCTTCACAGGCTGAGAATGTAAGTATGAATACTGGTATTAGTGTGGATGATGATACTTGATTTTCGATGGGTCAGATTGACAAGGCAATGTATATGGACAGTATTATGCTTTCTAGACATAGTAGAGCGGAGATTAAGTGGGTTCGGTGGAATGCTAATCCTAGACTGCTTAGGGTGAAAGCTGAGTAGAAGCTTAGGTGTAAGGGGGACATAAGAAAGTCATAGGGTAGACTATGATTTGTTGAGCCGAAATCAACTGTCTTGGTTAGACTAACTTTCTGTCTATTCTGCTCATTCTAGGCCACCTTGTATTCATTCATAGATTAGTCCTAGTGTGAGTAGTAGGAGGATGATGGAGGTTCAGGCTAGGGTAGTGGTAGGAGATTGAAGTTGGATAGCTCATGGGAGGGGGAGTAATAGTGCGATTTCTAGGTCGAATAGGAGAAACAGGATTGCTACTGAGGAAGAATCGGATTGAGAAGGGGAGGCGGGCTGATCCGAGTGGGTCGAAGCCACATTCGTATGGGGATAGTTTTTCTGAGTCTGGGTTGATTTGTGTGAGTCAGAAGTTTAGTGTAGTTAGGATAATGCTTAGGGTGAGGGATAGGGTAATTATGAATGTGATTATGTTGATTGCTCTTCTCTGGGGTTGTACCAGATTTTAGAGATTGGAAGTCAATTGTAATTAATATACTAGAAGAGCATGATCCTCATCAGTAGATGGTTATGTAGAGGAATAATCAGATGACGTCTACGAAGTGTCAGTATCAGGCTGCTGCTTCGAATCCAAAATGGTGATTTGAGGTGAAATGGAATTTGACTAGTCGTAGGAGGCAGACTGATAGGAAGGAGGATCCAATGATTACGTGGAGTCCGTGGAATCCTGTGGCGACGAAAAAAGTTGAGCCGTATACGCCGTCAGCGATTGAGAAGGGTGCTTCGTGGTACTCTATGGCTTGAAGTGCTGTAAAGTAAAATCCTAGCAAAATTGTTAGTGTTAGTGCATGGATAGCTTGTTTTCGATTTCCCTCTGTGATGCTGTGGTGAGCTCATGTTACGGTGACACCTGAAGCTAGTAGGATGGCTGTATTTAGTAGAGGGACTTCTAGTGGGTTGAGGGGCTGGATTCCTGCAGGAGGTCAGTGTCCTCCTAGTTCCGGGGTGGGGACTAAGCTAGAGTGGAAAAATGCTCAGAAGAAGCCTAGAAAGAAGAAGGCTTCGGATGTGATGAATAAGATTATTCCATATCGTAGGCCTTTTTGGACTGGGGGAGTGTGGTGGCCTTGGAATGTGCTTTCTCGTACAATGTCTCGTCATCATTGGATTATAATTAGGATTATGGAGAGTAGGCCTAGGCTTAGAAGTTGTGAGGAGTTGTGGTGGAATCATATGATTAATCCTGAGGTAGTTAGTAGGGCAGCGGCTGCGCCGAAAATGGGTCAAGGGCTTGGGTCTACTATGTGGTAGGAGTGTGCTTGGTGGGCCATTAGATATTTTCTTGTAAGTATAGGCTTAATAGGAGGACGAAGACGTAAGCTTGAATTATGGCTACTGCTACTTCTAGGAGAGTCAGAAGGAGGAGGATTGTTGTAGTTAGGATGGATACCGTTGGGATAGTTGGGAGTAGGGCAATTGAGGCTGTGGAAATAAGTTGGATGAGTAGGTGTCCTGCTGTGAGGTTTGCTGTTAGGCGAACTCCTAAAGCTAATGGGCGAATAAGTAGGCTAGTGGTTTCGATTAAAATTAATGCTGGGATTAATAGGGTTGGAGTTCCTTCGGGTAGTAGGTGGCCCAGGGAGATTGAGGGTTGGTTACGTATTCCTGTGAGGAGGGTGGCAAGTCAGAGTGGGAAAGCTAGAGCTATGTTCATTGATAGTTGGGTAGTGGGGGTGAATGTGTAGGGTAGTAGTCCTAGTAGATTAATTGTAAGTAGAAATGTCATTAGTGATGTAAGGATTAAGGCCCATTTGTGACCTTTTTTGTTTAGTGGTATTATTAGTTGTTTTGTGATTAGGTGAAGGAGTCAGGACTGGAGGGTGGAGAGGCGATTGGTAATTCATCGGTTGTCTGGTGATGGGAGTAGTAGGGCGGGGAATAGTATTGAGATCAGGATTAAAGGGATTCCTAGGAGGCATGGGCTTGTGAATTGGTCAAAAAAGCTTAGATTCATGGTCAGGTTCAGGGTGTAGTTTTGGTGGTTGTGGTGGGGGTGAGTAAGTTAGATGGGGAGTTGGTGGGGGTGAATGATAGAAGTTTTGGTTGGATAATTAGTGAGAAGATTAGTCATGATGTCAGTATAATAAAGAATCATGGGCTTGGGTTAAGTTGTGGCATATCATTAAGGAGGGGTATGGCCCTCTTTCTCTAGCTTAAAAGGCTAGTGCTGGTTACATAGCTTCTTAATGATTAGGATGAAAGTAGTGAAGATCAGTTCTCGAAGTGGGTGAGGGGTGTGGATTCTACTACGATTGGTATGTAGCTGTGGTTAGCCCCGCAGATTTCGGAACATTGACCATAGAAGATTCCAGGTCGGGTGGTGATAAATGATGTTTGGTTTAGTCGTCCTGGGATTGCGTCGGTTTTTACTCCTAGGGTAGGGACTGCTCAGGAGTGGAGAACGTCGTCAGCGGTGATGATAATGCGGATGGGAGACTCCATTGGGATGACAACGCGATGATCAACTTCTAATAGTCGGAAATGGCCTGTAGGGAGTTCGGCTGTGGGGAGCATGTATGAGTCGAATGTCAGGTCTTTGAAGTCTGTATATTCGTAGGTTCAATATCATTGATGTCCAATAGCTTTTAGGGTTAGATCAGGTTCGTCGATTTCATCTATTATATATAGGATTTGTAGGGACGGAAGGGCGAGTAGGATGAGGACGATAGCTGGTAGGATTGTTCAGATCAATTCTACTTCTTGAGCGTCGACGGTATTTGAGGATAGTTTTTCCATTAGTATGAGTGCCAGGAGGTAGAGGACTAAACTACAGATTGCTAGTGCAACTATTAGTGCGTGGTCGTGGAATTCAACGAGTTCTTCTATAATAGGGGATGAAGCATCTTGAAATCCGAATTGTGAGTGGTTAGCCATGAGAGATGTACGGGGTTTTCACCTGTGATTTAGTCTTGACAAGGCTATGTAATTGGTTTACTAACATCTCATAAGAAAGAAGCATGAGTGGTTTAATGCGGTTGGCTTGAAACCAGCGTGTGACGGTTCGATTCCTTCCTTTCTTGTACTTGGACAAAGGCTGGTTCTTCGAAGGTGTGGTAGGGAGGTGGGCAGCCGTGGATCCATTCGATGTTGGTAGTGGTTAGTTCTGGTTGTAGGACTTTTCGTTTTGATGCGAAGGCTTCTCAGATGATGAATATTAGTATGACTACGGCTGTCATTGAGATTAAGGAGCCGATAGATGATATGTTGTTTCATAAGGTATAAGCGTCTGGGTAGTCTGAGTATCGTCGTGGTATGCCTGCTAGACCTAGGAAGTGCTGTGGGAAGAAGGTGAGGTTTACCCCTGTGAACATAACTCCAAAGTGGGCTTTAGTTCATGTAGGGTGTAGGGTGAATCCGGTGAATAGTGGAAATCAGTGAGTGAATCCTGCTAGGATGGCAAAGACAGCTCCTATTGAGAGTACATAGTGGAAGTGGGCAACTACGTAATATGTGTCATGTAAAGCGATATCTAATGAGGAGTTGGCTAGTACGATTCCTGTTAGGCCTCCAATGGTGAAGAGGAAAATGAAACCGAGGGCTCACAGTATTGGGGGATCTCATTTAATGGTTCCTCCGTGTAGTGTAGCTAATCAGCTAAAGACTTTAATGCCGGTTGGGATAGCAATGATTATGGTGGCGGATGTGAAGTATGCTCGGGTATCTACATCTATTCCTACTGTGAATATATGGTGTGCTCATACGATAAAGCCCAGGAATCCAATAGATAGTATGGCTCATACTATTCCTATATAGCCGAATGGTTCTTTTTTACCTGCGTAGTAGGTTACTACGTGCGAAATGATTCCAAAACCTGGGAGGATTAGGATATAGACTTCTGGGTGGCCGAAGAATCAGAAGAGATGTTGATATAGGACTGGGTCTCCTCCTCCAGCAGGGTCGAAGAATGTAGTATTGAGGTTTCGATCTGTTAGTAGCATGGTGATGCCAGCAGCAAGGACTGGGAGAGAGAGCAGTAATAGGACAGCGGTAATTAGGACGGATCATACGAATAGGGGTGTTTGGTATTGTGATAGGGCTGGTGGTTTTATGTTGATGGCTGTTGTGATGAAATTAATTGCCCCTAGAATGGAAGATACACCTGCTAAGTGAAGTGAGAAGATGGCCAGGTCTACTGAAGCTCCGGCGTGGGCTAGGTTACCGGCTAGTGGTGGGTAGACTGTTCACCCTGTACCTGCTCCTGCTTCTACTGTGGAGGAGGCAAGTAGTAGTAAAAAGGACGGAGGAAGTAGTCAGAAGCTTATATTGTTTATGCGTGGGAATGCTATGTCGGGGGCACCAATTATAAGTGGGACTAATCAATTTCCGAATCCTCCAATCATGATGGGTATGACTATGAAGAAAATTATTACGAAGGCGTGGGCGGTGACGATTACATTGTAGATTTGGTCGTCTCCTAATAGGCTTCCGGGTTGGCCGAGTTCTGCGCGGATTAATAGGCTGAGAGCAGTGCCAATTATGCCGGCTCATGCGCCGAAGATTAGGTAGAGGGTTCCGATATCTTTGTGGTTGGTTGAAAATAATCATCGATTAATGAAGGTCACAGGTAAGATGGCTGAGTGTTGAAGCGTTAGGCTGTAGTCCTTTTTACAGGGGTTCAATTCCTCTTCTTATCGACTCTGTAGTGAAGTTCATGTTGAGTTGCAAGCTCATTGATGTACGCTGAAAGTGTACCAGAGTCTTTTAGACGGAAGCCTGTTGGTTTAGGCATCTAGCTGTTAACTAGAGCTTTATGGGATCGAGGCCCATCTGTCTAGGTAAGGCCCTAGCTTAATTAAAGCGTCTGGGTTGCATTCAGGAGATGCAGGATAATGTCTTGCGGGTCTTAGCAGAAACTAAGAGAGTTTAACTCTTGTTTAAGGCTTTGAAGGCCTTCGGTTTGGGTTGATCCTAAGTTTCTAGATGATGGTGAGGATTATAGGCGAGAGGGGCAGGAGTAGGGTTGATAGAGAGGTGAAGATGGCAATTAGGGTGTTTGTTGATTTGTCAGTATGCCATTGTTTTATATGGTTTGTGGAGTTTGGTGGAAGTGTGATTGTTGAGTAGTATGCGAGGCGAAGGTAAAAAAATAACCCCAGCAGCGAAAGTATGGTGATGGTTGTAGCTGCTGTGGTTATTTCTTGTTTAGTGAGTTCTTGGATGATGAGTCATTTGGGTAAGAAGCCCGTTAGTGGGGGGAGGCCTGCTAGGGAGAGAAGCGTTAGTATTAGGGTTGCATTTAGTATGGGGATTTTTGTTCATGTGATTATTATTGTTGATAGTTTTAAAGCTTTAGTTGTGTTGAGGGTGAGGAATACGGTGATAGTTATTAAGGAGTATAGGTAGAAAGTTAGTAAGGTAAGTTTAGGACTGTATATGATGATAATAGTTATTCAGCCTAGGTGAGAGATTGATGAAAAGGCTAGAATTTTTCGGATCTGTGTTTGATTTAACCCTATTCAGCCTCCTAAGGCTGCTGAGGCAATGCCCATTGAGGTCAGTAATGTTGGGTTTAGTGAATGGGATGTTAGGAATAGAATTGTGATTGGGGGAAATTTCATTACTGTGGATAATAAAAGGGCGGTGATTAGGGGTGAGCCTTGAAGTACTTCGGGAAATCAAAAGTGGAATGGTACTAGGCCTAGTTTTATTGCAATTGCTGTTGTTAGTAGGAGGCATGATATTGGTTGGTTTAATTGGGTAATATCTCATTGCCCTGTGGATCATGCGTTGATTATACTTGAGAAGAGGACTAGTGCTGAGGCAGTTGCCTGTACTAGGAAATATTTGATTGCGGCTTCGATGGCTCGTGGGTGGTGGGATTTTGAAATGAGGGGGATAATGGCGAGAGTATTGATTTCTAGGCCTGCTCAGGCTGATATTCAATGGTTGCTTGAGATTGTAATGGTTGTTCCTAGGACTAGGCTTGTGAGGAAGATTAGTTTTGCATGTGGGTTAATTAGTAGAGGAAGGGGTTAAACCATCATTTTCGGGGTATGGGCCCGATAGCTTTTTTAGCTGACTCTACTAGGAAATAATATAAAGGAAGTATGGGGAGTTTTGATCTCTCCTGTGTAGGTTCGATTCCTACTTTTCTAACTTTTACTAGGAAATGAGAGGGCTGGTATACCTCTATGTTCACTTTATCATAGTGACCCTTTGCGTTCAGGCACATTTCCTTAGGTAAGGAGGCAGGCCTGCGTAGGAGATTGGTATGCTTGTGTGTCAAATACATAGTGCTAAGGTTAGTGGGAGGAAGTTTTTTCAAAGGAGGTGTATGAGTTGATCGTAGCGGAATCGTGGGTAGGAAGCTCGGATCCATAGGAAGCCTGAGGAGAGGATGAGGACTTTAGTAGCTAGGGCTAATGGGTATAGTTCTGTGGGGGGGTTGAGTGAGCTTGGATTTAGGAATAAGATGGTAGTTAGTGTATTTATTAGTATGATATTTGCGTATTCAGCTAGGAAGAATAAGGCAAATGGGCCTGCAGCGTATTCTACGTTGAAGCCTGAAACTAGTTCGGATTCCCCTTCTGTAAGGTCGAATGGGGCACGGTTTGTTTCTGCAAGCGTGGAAATATATCATATTATTGCAAGGGGCCAGGAGGAAAAAATGAGGTATAGTGGCTCTTGGGTGGTGGCTAAGGTGCTTAAGGTGTAATTCCCGCTTAATATCATTATGGAGAGGAGGATAATAGCTAGTGTTACTTCATAGGAGATAGTTTGTGCTACTGCCCGTAGAGCACCAATTAGTGCATATTTTGAGTTTGAAGCTCATCCCGATCATAGAATTGAGTATACTGCTATGCTTGATATGGCTAGGAGGAAGAGAAGGCCCAGGTTTAGGTCGGTAAGGGGGAAGGGGAGGGGCAGAGGAATTCAGATTGTAATTGCTAGGAGAAGGGCCAAGATAGGCGTTATGATGAAGAGGAATGGAGAGGAGGTGGATGGACGGATAGGCTCTTTGATGAATAGTTTTACACCATCTGCAATGGGTTGGAGTAGGCCGAAGGGGCCTACAATGTTTGGGCCTTTTCGGGATTGTATATAGCTTAGGATTTTTCGTTCAACTAGTGTTAGGAAGGCTACGGCGATTAGAATTGGGATTACATAGGATAGAGATATGATAAGGTGAGTTAGGATCATGAGAAGCTAGGGAGAGGATTTGAACCTCTGGGTAAAGGGCTTAAGCCTTTTGCATTTGCCCAAGCTCTGCCACGCTAGCAGTCCTTATCTAGGATTGGGGTAAGTCCTCTTGGTAATTTAGTTGGGTTCATTACTTTGGAGGGAAGGCATGCCTGTAGTATTGGCCTCACTTTCCCGATCCTTTCGTACTGGGGAAAGCCTGTCATAGATAGAAACCGACCTGGATTGCTCCGGTCTGAACTCAGATCACGTAGGACTGTTAATCGTTGAACAAACGAACCCTTAATAGCGGCTGCACCATTAGGATGTCCTGATCCAACATCGAGGTCGTAAACCTCCTTGTCGATATGGGCTCTTGAAGGAGATTGCGCTGTTATCCCTGGGGTAGCTTGGTCCGTTGGTCAGTTGTACTGGGTCTGGGTTACTGTTAGTACGTTGAGGGGTTGCTCTTGGTTAAGAAGTGTGGTCTTGATTTTGGAGGGTTTGTTTTTCTCCAAGGTCGCCCCAACCGAAAAATGCGGGCCAGTTCTTTTGGGATGTAAGCCTAGTAGGTTTGTGGTGTGATGTGCAGTGGTCGCTGATTTTTAAGTTCCACAGGGTCTTCTCGTCTTATGTGCTTATTCCTGCTTTTGCACAGGAAGATCAATTTCACTGACCACCTGTAAGAGACAGTTAAGACCTCGTTTAGCCATTCATACAAGTCTCGATTTATGAGACAATTGATTGCGCTACCTTCGCACGGTTAGGATACCGCGGCCGTTGAACATGATGTCACTGGGCAGGCATCACCTTCAATACTTGTTGGGCTGAAGGCTATGTTTTTGGTAAACAGTCGGGTCTTAGGTTTGCCTAGTTCCTTTTACAGGCTTTAGTCTTTCTAATGAAGCGCTCCTGAGTCGGGTTAACAGGGTGAGTTTAATGTTTGGTCTTGTTGGTTTGCAGCATTAGCTGTGGTCTGTTAATAATGTAGTGATGTAAGCTTGCGCTTGAGAGGGAGTGATCCCTAGTTACTTATTTTAGCATTAATTCTCCTATTATTATAGGTTAGCCTGTTAAGGGTAAGGGAGTCGAATAATTCTTGAATTTTTTTAAGGTGAGCTTTGACGCACTCTTTACTGGTGGCTGCTTGAAGGCCTACGGTTTTGGGGTAAGGAGATGTATCCGCTATGGGAGGTTGTATTCTTTTTAAAGGAGCTGTACCTCCTTTAAATTATTCTTGATTTACTTCGGTGTAGTTTGGGTTTAGTGTCTGTAGAGAAAAATCGAGAAAGAACTTAAATTCGTTTCACAGGCAACCAGCTATCACCCAGCTCGGTTGGCTTTTCACCACTACTAACAAGTCGTCCCACTCTTTTGCAACAGAGACGGGTTCGCTCAAAGGTAGCTGCTTGTAAGTAGCTCGCTTGGGTTTCGGGGTGACAAGCTTTAGTTCGTTTTGCTTGGTTGTTCTTGCTAAATCATGATGCAAAAGGTACAAGGGTTTATCTTTGCTGTTTATTGCTTTGGTTTTTCATTGTTATTTCATCTTTCCCTTACGGTACAGAGGTTTCTATCGCGCCAAGAGGAGTCTTTTCTATCGCCTATACTAAGTTAAAAGAATGCTTTAGTTTTAGAGGTGGAGAGAGTTTTGGTTAGCTTTAGTTGGAATTATGGTTGGGCTAGAGTTGGGCTTCAAGACGATCTGGTAGGTGGCAGATATCTTCCAGGTGTAAGCTGAATGCTTTTGTATTATAGCTACGTCTTGGTGCTAAGTGCACCTTCCGGACACTTACCTTGTTACGACTTACCTCGTCTTTGGCTAGATTAGTGTGATTATTTATGGGAGTTTGGAGCTTGTGAGGAGGGTGACGGGCGGTGTGTACGTGCTCCAGGGCCAGTTTAAAGAGGGCATTATTGTCCCGCTTTACTGCTAAATCCGCCTTCTGGGGGAGGATTTCACACCCCCTTCCGTGGGTTATCTATTTTAGAAAATGTAGCCCATTTCTTCCACTCCGTGGGCTATACCTTGACCTGTCTTGTTAGCGGGTGGGGGGTGTTGTGCTCACTGTTGGGCTCTCAGGGGAGGTGAGCTGGCGACGGCGGTATGTAGGCTGCGCTGGCAAGGAGTGGTTGGGTGGATCGTGGGTTATCGATAATAGAACAGGCTCCTCTAGGTGGGTTTGGGGCACCGCCAAGTCCTTAGAGTTTTAAGCGTTTGTGCTCGTAGTTCTCAGGCGGATACTTCAGTGGTGTAAGTATCGAGATTAGGGCTAGTAGCTATGGGGTATCTAATCCCAGTTTGTACCCTAGCTTTCGTGGAGTTTAATTTGGCGTTGTTGCTAAGATCATCTTGATGGTGGCTTTAGGCATATCTTGGGCTTATGACAGCTCAGTTGTGCTTTGATCTTAGTTGCTGCGATAACATAGTGCCACTCTTTACGCCGTATTACAGTTAATTTGGGTCTCTTGTGTAACCGCGGTGGCTGGCACAAGATTTACCAACCCTGAGTATTGCCATAACTAAGTCAAGCTTACGCTTATTGCTTAATGTTAATTACTGCTGAGTACCCGTGGGGGTGTGGCTAAGCAAGGTGTCTTGGGCTACAGCTGTGGGTGTGCCTGATACCTGCTCCTCTTGTCTATATGGGATAGGGTTTGAGGGCATTTACACTGGGATGCGGATACTTGCATGTATATGTTTGGCAAGAATTAACAGTAAGGTTAGGACTAAGTCTTTTGTCCTTGGGTGTTTATGGGACAACCATCTTGGCATCTTCAGTGCCATGCTTTGTTTGATAAGCTACAGGGAC